GAAGGCTATGAATTTAGATGTGGAGAGCAAATTGAAGAAATGACCTTAAATCTATGTGTACTGACTCCTAATCGAATTGTTTGGAATTCAGAAGTGAAAGAAATTATTTTATCGACTAATAGTGGCCAAATTGGTGTATTACCAAATCACGCACCTATTGCCACGGCTGTAGATATAGGCATTTTGAGAATACGTCTTAACGACCAATGGTTAACAATAGCTCTGATGGGCGGTTTCGCTAGAATAGGCAATAATGAAATTACTATTTTAGTAAATGATGCAGAAAGGGGTAGTGACATTGATCCGCAAGAAGCTCAACAAACTCTTGAAATAACTGAAGCTAACTTGAGGAGCGCGGAAGGCAAGAGACAAACAATTGAAGCAAATTTAGCTCTCAGACGAGCTAAAACGCGAGTAGAGGCTATCAATGCTCATAACTAGTTGTTTTGGGTGCGTCCTAATAATAAAAAGAAGTTCTGTTTATACACCATATTTTTATTCTGCCGATTGAATCCAATTAAGTGTAATCAGATTTTGATGCAACAAAAAAAGATTCAATAAATAAAATAGAATATGAGTAGTGGGGTATGGAAAAGATACAAAAAAAATAAGTGAGTATGAGTAGAAATACTTATTAGATACCACTTACTGCGGTATCTAATAAGCTCTACCTACTATTGGATTTGAACCAATGACTCCTGCCGTATGAAAGCAATACTCTAACCACTGGGTTAAGTAGGTCATTTATCATCATAAAGAGAAACAAAAGGAACCTGTCACATCGATAGATTATAGATGGAATATTCGTTCTAAGCAATACCCACCCTTGGCAGGAAACAGATCAGAGAGCTATCATGTCGGATCATGCAATATTCGCCTTGACAAGAAATGATATACATGATAAAATATTTATCACAAACACAAGAACACAAGGGCTATAGCTCAGTTAGGTAGAGCACCTCGTTTACACGCGCGCCAATGTTTTTTCAGAGGAGTCCATCATGTAATCAACAGAATTTATCTTAGTAAAAATCGATGTCTTACTCCATGGATTCGAAGGAACAAGAGAACAATAGCCTGACAAACGGTTGGTTGGTCCAATTGAGGTGCCAATTTGGGCGCCAAATAGAACCCATCATCATCATTTGATAATTGATAAGGTGAATATCCAGTCCATTCAATGCTAGGCATAATGAGTATAAGGACCTCAAAAAAAATCTCTTTTCGTCCTATGAACTTGAAGGTGTATGAAGTTTCATATTTGACGCTTTGGGCAGAGCATAGCGACAGAGACTCCATTTAACTTAACTTAGGTTGATCTAGGCCGAAGGCAGACCTACGTCAAGATAACTCTTTTTTGAAACACTTTGGTATTGCTACTGAATAAAAATAAAGAACCAGAGCACGCGGAACCATCTCATTATTTTTCGGTTAAGAAAAAGGATGGCGGACTCGCTGATATTTATATCAGTTGATGAAAGAGCCCAATGCAAAAAAAATGCATGTTGGGTCTTTGAAACAGTTCGAATCATTTCGATAATAATAAGTTTGATCTGTTTTACCGAGAAGGTCTACGGTTCGAGTCCGTATAGCCCTAATTTTTCATTAATGTTAATTTTTTATTAACATTAATAATTTTTTATTTCTTGTTATTTGAAATTTGAATGCCTTTTCTTTAGAGAGAACCCAAGGCCCGGTGAAAGAGAGAGTTTTATTTGTATACGAGCATGATATGTCTATACCATATCGAAATAGAATAGAAAAAAATCGAAAGAAAAAAGAAAGAAATTAGTATAGTATAATAGAAATAATAAATAGGATTTGAGATTCGATGAATCTTGAAACGAGACATATGGCCCACAGCAACTAAAAAAACTAGTCGGTTCGATCCAAATTAATTGGTATTTTGACTAAATAGTTATGAATGAATTCACAATTACAATTTGAATCGACTAATACGAATACGAATCTGGTATATTTTATTTTCCACATTCATAGGAGTGCTTCTATGTTTCTGCTTCACGAATATGATATTTTCTGGGCATTTCTAATAATATCAAGTGTTATTCCTATTTTGGCATTTATAATTTCCGGAGTTTTGGCCCCGATTAATGAAGGACCAGAGAAACTTTCTAGTTATGAATCGGGTATAGAACCAATGGGCGATGCTTGGTTACAATTCCGAATCCGGTATTATATGTTTGCGCTAGTTTTTGTTGTTTTTGATGTTGAAACGGTTTTTCTTTATCCGTGGGCGATGAGTTTCGATGTATTGGGTGTATCTGTATTTATAGAAGCTTTAATTTTCGTGCTTATCCTAATTGTTGGTTTAGTTTATGCATGGCGAAAAGGAGCATTGGAATGGTCTTAGCTCCTGAATATTCAGAGAATCAAAATTCAAAAATAAGAAAAAAATGAAATGGAGACAATACAATTATGAATTCCATTGAGTTTCCGTTACTTGATCGAACAACCCAAAATTCAGTTATTTCAACTACAT